CTTATTATTATAAATGAGGTTATTGACTATTTCGAACATATCCCGAAATTCAAAACTGCCTGTTATCCAATAAAAACCTAAAATTCCTAATAATAAACCAAAATCTCCTATTCGATTAGTTACAAACGCCTTTTGACAAGCATTTGCCGCAACCGGTCGTGTAAACCAAAAACCTATTAATAGATACGAACACATTCCAACTAATTCCCAAAAAATATAAATTTGTATCAAATTAGAACTAGTAACTAATCCTAACATGGAAGTACTAAAAAAACTCATATAAGCAAAAAATCTCAAATATCCTTGGTCATGAGACATATAATTATCACTATAAATAAGAACCATAATTCCCACCGTAGTGATTAATATTAACATAATCGAAGTAAGTGGATCGATCAAATAACCTAGTTCTAAAGAAAAATCATTAGTGATGATCCAAGACCATACATATTGATATATGGAACTACTATTTATTTGCTGAATAGACAGATTTATCGACAAAACCATGACTATACTTAACAATAAAACACTCTTAAAAGCCCACATACGACGAAGCTTTTTTGTTGCGTTTGGAAAAAGAAGAAGTCCCACTCCTATTAATACAGGAACTGGAAGTGGGACAAAAGGTATTATCCACGCATATTCATATGTCTGTTCCATAAAAAATAAAAAAAAAAAAAGTTTTTATTCTGAATTGTTTTCCAATTACCAGGTCTTTTATCTTTTTCAAATTGGAAAGGGTTAATAAAAAAATAAAGATATGTATTAATTTAAACTAACTAAAATCGAATTTTTTATTCTTACTTATTATGTGTCTTTCTAAAATACGTCAAAGATTCAAATTAAGAAATCACAATTGTTCAAATAATTAAATAACATCACTAAGTGACTAGTACAAAAGATTCGTTATTTACTAAACTTTTTAGGAAGATGTCGAAAATAGAAATTTCAATTATTATTACTCTTACAATAATTTATATCGAGACAGCACAAGCAGAAATAAAACACTAAAAAAAAAAATATTTAATTTGGATATAAATCATACTACGTTATCTTAATTAAATAATAACTCCCTTTAATTATTTAATTTATTCAATTATTCAAAATAATTAATTAGGTCATTGTGACATTGATTAAATGAATTGGTTTCTATTTCAATAAAACATGTTTACAGGAAGTAACCCACGACATGCTTTTTTTTTTCAATTTTCGAAACTAAACGAAAAAATTACTAAAATATCGTTTATAAAGCTATGTTATATATAATTACTAATTTCATTCGAATTTGTAAATTTCAATTCAGTTTATTTTTTTATAGATCTTGGTTAATTCAAAATCACATGATGACATATCATATATATTTTTGATTTTTATTTGAGAAATTTTTTATTCTATTTCAAAAATTCAAAAAAAAAAAACAAAATTTATGGTTTTTTAAAAAGAAAATGCTATAAAGAAAAAAATCGACAATGACTATAGTAAAAAATGACTTCTTTCGAACAATAGATGTCTTTCACATCCAATAGAATAGTGAGTAATCTCTTTATTTTCAAATGGCAGTTCCAAAAAAACGTACTTCTATATCAAAAAAACGTATTCGTAAAAATATTTGGAAAAAAAAAGGATATTGGGCGGCTTTAAAAGCCTTTTCGTTGGGCAAATCTCTTTCCACTGGGCAGTCAAAAAGTTTTTTTGTGCGACAAAAAAATAAGTAATAAAAAATTGTGATAATTTGAATCTACGTGACTCAAAAAGTTGTCGAATTTTATGAAGACTAGAAAATGACTTATTTCTATTGTTTTGACCTAATCAATATGAAATTATTTTTGCATTCTAGTCTTATAATTTGCAGAATGCTAATTGTTTATTATTGAATTCGTAAAAAAGAAAAAGAATAAAATACTTTTTTTAAGTTCTATCCCCCTATACGGGGGTAGAACTAGTTAATTATAATGGGTCAATTTCCGAACAGGAGAAACCTCACTAAAGGCCGAAGTTAAATAAAGTGATACTCGAAACTAAAAAAACGACTCTTCAAATTACTAGTTAGTTTTATTCATCAATTTTCTTTTTTCTTAAAAAAATTTTCAATATTCTATTGAATTTACTTTTTCAGTCTCGACTATTAAATAGGAATACGCTATTATAAGTTTGAGCGAGCCGCTATGGTGAAATTGGTAGACACGCTGCTCTTAGGAAGCAGTGCTAGAGCATCTCGGTTCGAGTCCGAGTGGCGGCATGCCCTCTTCTCAAAAAAAGAAAATAGATTCTATAATAAATTCAATTACTGATTGTCACTTCGTAATTAAGGGACCCCCCCTTACTTTATTTTTATGATATTTTTAACTTTAGAGCATATATTAACTCATATTTCCTTTTCGATTGTTTCAATTGTAATTACAATTCATTTAATAACCTTATTAGTCGATGAAATCGTAAAACTATCTGATTCGTCAAAAAGGGGCATGATCACGACTTTTTTATGTATAACAGGATTATT